TGCTGCAAGAGCGTAGGTGACTGGTAAGCGTAGGAGGTGTGCCCGAAGGGCAGCGGCAGCAGTGTGGTTCCAGGTGCCGTCGCTAGATTGAGATCTGCAGGGTGGCGGGGACTTCGCCTGCCTTATATCGGGTGAAGAGAAGGGGTGGTAGGCTTAGTAGGGCTCGAACCTACAATATAACCGTTATGAGCGGTACGTTTCAACCAATTAAACTATAAGCCCCTACGGATCTCTACATGCAATTTGCTCACTTCGGGAAGAGCGGACGGAAAGGGGGCCTTTGCTCTATCTGCTTCTTCCTCTTCCCAGGAATGAACAATTAGAAAAAAAAAAAAATGATTTTCTTTTCTTATTGTTGATAGATAGATATAGAATATTCTATATCTATTATTTATTAAAATAATATAATAATTAAGCAAGCGGCCCTTTCGCGACTCAAACTGCCGGTACGCTTTCCGGCTCGAAACGACTCAAACGGGTGGGGGCTCTATATTTGCTTGCAATGCCGGCTGTTCGCGTTTAGTTAAAAGTAGAAGTAGAGGGCGCCCTTTGCCCCACACTTCAATAAAAGTAAAAAAGTCTAAATTTAGTAAGAAAAAGTACATAAAAAGAAAGAAAAACTTAGTTACGGGAACCGAAGGTTAGGCCGACTACTTACTTTAGTATAGCTAAACCTAAAAAAGTTTATTCCTACCCCCTTTTCTTCCCCTTTCTGTCAATGTTGCCAATTCCCAGAATACTAATGTACCCTCGTGCATACAGTTGTCCAACTACTTTCTTCTTCCGACTTTTTTAGCCACTTCCGCATCTGTCGTATTCGGGAGAGCTTGCTTCGTGTCGGAGCATTTAGCAATGCCCAGCAGCCTGGTGAGGGCTGGCTGCCCGGGGACAGGTTAAGGCAGGGCCCGCTGGGCTTGCTTCTCATGAGATTGGGTGAGGGAATCGGAAAGGGGCTCATAAACCAGGCGGGCGGGCTTTTGGGCACGCGGAAAAGGGAAAGTGGATGGAGGGTGCTTCTCAGCTAGAGTTGGGGGCGGGGTCGCTATACTATAGTGGCTAGGGTGAGTCTTCCTACACGGCTGGACGCCCGGCTCTAGACGAAGCCGCGGGGGTTACCACCACATCCTCTCCCGATAGACTCGAAGCTCTTCATAGTCCGGCGGGGTAGCAAATTTTCTCTCAAAAAGAGACAGGCCGGAGATAACAGAGGAAGGTATTCGGTTCAAAAAATATACAGCAGTCAAAACAGCTTCAGCCAAAAATTGACTAGGGACAGAAGCGGAGAGCAAGAGAGAGCGAGCTGTCTCCAATATATGGCGATGCTTCCGCTCGGCAACTCCATTCTGCTGAGGAGTGTGGGGGCAGGATCGTTGGGAAAGCGCTTTGTAAATGAAGTGAGTTGAAGCAAGCAGAGTTCGGAAGGCAGCGGAGATATATTCACCTCAAGAAGAAGAACGGAAAACCTTGATTTTAGTCCATTTTTTCATTCTTCTGTCAAAAATGACATATACGGCCTCCTTTCGATAACAGAGAGGCAGAATGGGTTTCGGACACAAGATCAAAAAAAGAAGTAGAAAAAGCGTCTTTAATATTAATAAAGGAAGGGCCGAGTCTTTTCTCAGCTTGCAACCCATACAAGTAGAAATCTCAATGTTAGGTACAGACCCCAACATTCCAGTAGAAATAAAATATCTAAGTCTTGGGCTGGAGACATGTCCTAATCTACGATGCCACAACAAAAAAAGGGGAGTAGAGAAAACAACACCAGAAAAGGTAAACGAAGTTTCTCAAAAAGAGAGCTTGCCAACTCTACGGTCCTTCCCAATCAATCCCTTACTCCATAAGGCCTCTCGCATGATCCTCTACAAGACAGGAGGTAGGAGATAAGTGAATATAAGCATTTTCTTTTTCAAGCCGGAAAGAAGATTCACTGAGAACAGAAAGATGAAAAAGAGCAGAGCATATTCGATGATAACGAGAGAGAGTACCAAGACTAGTTAGAGGGAATTGCTCGGAGTTTGCAGTTTAAACTATAAGGAACTTAGATAGAGAACGAAGAGAAGAAAGAAGTGAAGAATCACCAGTCATATTCTTCGATGCACCCGAAGAAAGTAAGCAGCCCCCTATGTTGTAAGCATAAGGGGGAGCAAATACCTGTTGCAGAGGAGGAAGAGATATGACAAGACGGATTCAACCTCTGAATCTGCTTCCGCTGTCGTGGGGTAAAACTATCTGTGTCGGGCGTGGGAGTGCTCCTAAGATCATAGAAGTAATGCTTCAGAGGCCCTATGGAGTAAGGGGATTGGAAAGTTTCCGATTCTGTAGGCGTCTCTGGGAGAGCGGCAAGATGAGCTGTGTCTGACTGTCGACGAGAGTTTGCATTCTGCCGCTTTCGAGAGTCTGCAATCATGTGACCCGGCTTCTTGCAATAGTGGCAATCTTGGACATGTTTCGTTGGCCTGATGCACCAGCAGAGCTTCCAGATTGAAGATTCTGACCA